ATAATAATAAATAAATAAATTGAAGAGTTAAGTGTATATAAAAGGGGTAAATATGAATTAATTTAAAGAAAAACTACTAATAAAAGAGGTGAAGATGATAATAAGATATATATTTATATATATAGGAAAATTATGAAGCCTAAAGGAAACGAGTAAAGAATCAACGAAGTGAACTGAAACATCAAAGTAGCTTAAGGAGAGGAAATTAACAAAGATTCTATGAGTATTGGTGAGAGAAAATAGAGATAGTAAGAATAAGTAAGATTAAAAAAGTAATAGTAAGAAAATAGGATAAACTAATTCTAAGACTAAATATTATTAGTAAGTATAAGAAGTACCGAAAGGGAATAGATTAAATTAGTGAAATAGAGAGCAATGAGAGGTCAAGGAAAAAATTGATTAATCATGTACCTTTTGTATAATGGGTTAGCAAGATATAATGAATAGCGAAATAAAGAAGAAGAGTTAGAATGAAAATGAAAAGGAAGTTATTAATTATAGACCCGAAAGTAGATGATCTTACCTTAAACAAGTGGTTAAAGAAAAGAAATTTTCAAACGACTGAACAGGTTAATGTTGCAATATTATCTGAAGATTTAAGGTAAGCAGTGAAAGACAAATCTGATCTACAGATAGCTGGTTTTTTGTGAAATATATATTAGTATAGCATTAATATAAAAATTTAAGAGGTAAAGCAATTAATAATAATTGGGATGTCGTGTCGATATTATCAATATTATTTAATCTCAAAAAATTCTTAAATAAAAAAAAGATATTAATAGTCAGACTATTAGTGATAAGATTGATAGTTTAAAGGGAAACAGCCCAGATTAGAAAATAAAGTTCCGAAGTATAAATTAAGTGTAATTAATATTTATTAATTAAAATACAATTAGGGGATTAGTTTGACAGTAATTATTCTATGATCAACGTGTAACAACGGGTTAATTAAAATAATAATAAGAAATTATTATAATAAAGTTAATAAATAAATAATAATCGGAGCTATAAATTTATAACTGAATTTATAATTATTATTTTAAAGAAAAATAATTAAAATAATAAGGTAACAAAACATTTAATGATTAAAAAATTTAATTAAATTAAATTTTAGTAGTATAAGTAAATATATATTTATTTAAATAAATATTTAAATAATAATATATAAAGAATAATAAATATTTATAATAAGGAATTAAATAGAGAATGCTGACATGAGTAACGGATAAGAGGTGAAAACCTCTTCACTAAATATATTAGGTTTTAATAAAAAATCGGTCCATAAGAGATTATCTGAAAGGATAAAATTAAGAGGTAATTAATAAAATATTAGAGGAAGACTATAGAATAAGAAATAGAATAATATATAGTCCCGGAAAAAGAATATTTTTATACCGTAATAAAACCGACCCAGGTATATAACTAAGAATAAAGTGAATAAGAGAAGTCAGGTTAATGAACTCGGCAAGAGCAAAGTTCAGAAGTTAGTCAAAAAGAACGAAAAAAGAATATGTTATGCGACTGTTTACTAAAAACACAGCACTTTGCCAAAATAAAATTTGTAGAATAAAGTGTGAATTCTGCCCCATGCTCAATAATAAAAAAATATATTGAAAGGTATATTTAAAAGATTTGGGTAAATGGCGGTTTTATACTGAGAATCATAATGTAGCGAAATTCCTTGGCTACTAAATCTAGTCCTGCATGAATGGAGTAACGATATAACAACTGTATCAACCAGACTCTTAGTGAAATTGGAATTGCAGTGAAGATACTGTATACCTAAAGGTAGACGAGAAGACCCTATGCAGCTTTACTATAATTTAATAAGTTGTTCTTATTTAATTAATTTTTAGTATATAAAGTAATATTTTGATATAAAAATGAAATACTTTTATTTAATTAAATATTAACTAAATTATTATTTATATAAATGAATAATATATCTTTATATAAATTATTATTAGAATAATAATAATATGTAATAATGACAGCTTTAGATTGATAGTTTAAATGGGGCGTTGATTTCACAAAAAATAACTGAATATGTCCATATACAATTTTTATATAAATTAAATATATTAGATTAATGAATTAATCATTAAAATTGTTAAAAATAATTAATTTTATTAAAATAGATAAAACTATGTACAGTAAATTTGAATTGAAATCAAATAATAATATAAAAATATTATAATATAAATATTATAAATTATAAATTTATAAAAAATATATTAATATAATAGTGGATAACTGTGCAATAATTTAACACTTACAAGTGAAAATTATACGTAAGTAAGGTATAGTGAACAGATCATTTTAATAGTAAAAGTGATCGATTAACGGATAAAAGTTACGCTAGGGATAACAGTGTAATAACATGAGAGAGTAGATATTGTCAATGTTGTTTGCCACCTCGATGTCGACTCAACCTATCCTATTGGTAGTATCAGCTAATAAGGGTTTGACTGTTCGTCAATTAAAAGGCTACGCGAGTTGGGTTTAATACGTCGTCAGACAGTATGGTTTCTATCTTCTTTAGGGTTTAGTTAATTAAAGTATATAACTTAGTACGAAAGGATTAGTTATAGTTAATCTATGATTTTACTGTTGTGTAATTATATTTTTATAATTGTTCATTTATTTATATTATAGTTTACTATAATATAAATAATATATTATTTATTGAATTATGCAGGCAGTTAAGTTAAATTAATAATAATTAAATATTGAAAGCATTTAAAATATAAAATTAACTTTAATAAACTATTTAATAATAATTATATATACCATATATATAATTATATATATTTATATTATGTTAGACTAACATATTATTAGATTCATATCATTTTTGTGGTTATGTATCGTCTAATTAATATAATATTTTATATACATTCCTATTTATTTATTTTATTATTGTTATTTTTAAGTTATAATGGCATAATTGGTATTGCGTTTGTTTTGTAATCAAAAGACTTTAGGTTCGAGTCCTAATTATAACATTATATATAATTTATTTATAAAATTATTTATATGATAGTTAATAATAAATAAAAGAGATATAATTGATAAAGAATAATAAATATTTATAAAAATATAAACTTTAATATAAAAAAATAAAGATTAAAATTTATATATAAAAATATATATATATTTATTTATTAAGTAATAATAAATATATAGTTATAATATAATAAATTATATTATAAAAAATTTATATAAAAAATATATAAATATAATAAATTATAATAATAGTAATAAAAAGTATTATTATAATTAAAGAAAAAGAAGAGAAATAAGAACTTTATATAAAAGAAGAGAAATATATAAAGAGAAAGAAAGAAAAAAAGAAAAGATGTCAACAAAAGTAAGAAGTAATTTCCAATTATTCCCATTTCATGAAGTAGCAGCATCACCTTGACCTATATTAATATCATTTGCATTATTATCATTTATGATGACATTTGGATTAATGATGCATGGATATATATTATCAATAGGATGATTATTCTTAGCAATAGGAGTATTAATCTCAACATTATTTTTATGAACTAGAGATGTAGTAATAGAAGGTACATATTTAGGAGCTCATACTATAGCCGTAAGAAGAGGATTAAATATAGGATTTTTATTCTTTGTATTTACTGAATTAATGGTATTTGTATCATTATTCTGAGGATATTTCCATTCAGCAATAAATCCTTCAATAGTATTAGGTTGTGCATGACCTCCTGTAGGAATAACATCAATTAAACCTACAGAATTACCTTTATTAAATACAATAATTTTATTATCAAGTGGGGCAACTGTAACTTGAGCTCATGAATCAGTTTTATCAAGAAATAGAGAAGGAGCTCTATGAGGTTTATTTGTAACTACTTTATTAATAGTTATATTTGTATTATGCCAAGTATTAGAATTTTCAGGTTCTACATTCACTATAACTGATAGTGTTTATGGTTCAATATTCTATGCTACTACTGGATTACATTTTATTCATATGGTTATGTTAGGATTTATGTTAATGGTTTGTTATGCTAGAATGTACTTCTATCAATTTACAGCTACTCATCATGTTAATTTAGAAACTACTATTTTATATTTACATGTTTTAGATATTATATGATTATTTATTTATATAGTATTCTATTGATGAGGATGTTAATTAATTGTATTAAATATTCTTAATTTATTAAAATTACTTTTTTTATTTATTTAAAATTTTATATATGGATGAAATAAATAATAAGAGTATATAAAAAATTATATATAATAATATATAAATAAGCGAATTTAAGTCAAATGGTTTAGACAATCTGTCTTCCACACAGAAGGTATGGGTTCAAATCCCATAATTCGTAAATAGCATAATGGTGTAATAGGAAAAACATAATAGCCTCATGAGCTGTAGATTCATGTTCAAATCGTGATTGTGCACAAAAAAAGATTGAATTATCGCTTAACGGTTAAAGCATTTCACTCATAATGAAACGATCTAAGTTCGATTCTTAGTAATTCAAAGGAGAAGAGAAAAAAAAGAAAATAAGAAAAGAAAAAGAGTAAAAAAGAAAAAAAGAAAAGAAAAAAAATGAAAGAAATAATAATAAGTAATATATTTAATGATGTACCAACACCATGAGCAATGTTCTTCCAAGATTCAGCTACACCAAATATGGAAGGAATATTAGAATTACATAATAATGTAGTATTTTATTTATGTATAATATTAGGATTTGTAACATTTATGTTATATAATATATTAACAACATATAATAAATCAGTAATGCCTTATAAATATTTAAATCAAGGACAATTTATAGAAATAATATGAACTACATTACCTGCAGTAATATTATTAATAATTGCTTTCCCTAGTTTTATTTTATTATATATATGTGATGAAGTAATAGCACCAGCTATGACTATTAAAGCAATAGGATTACAATGATATTGAAAATATGAATATTCAGATTTTATAGATGAAAAAGGAGATACTATAGAATTTGAATCATATATGATTCCTGAAGATTTATTAGATGAAGGACAATTACGTCAATTAGATGTAGATGCTCCTATCGTTTGCCCAGTTGATACTCATATTAGATTTATAGTAACAGCTGCTGATGTTATACATGATTTTAGTGTACCATCATTAGGTTTAAAAATTGATGCAGTTCCAGGTCGTTTAAATCAAATATCAGCTTTAATACAAAGAGAAGGTGTTTATTATGGACAATGTTCAGAATTATGTGGTGTAATGCACTCATCAATGCCTATAAAAGTTGAAGCAGTTCCACTAGCTGATTTCTTAGCTTGAATTGATGAACAATAATTTATTGTTTAATTTATTAAAAAATCCCTTTTTTATTAGTAATAAAGATCTTTTGGTCTAACGGTTATGACATTGATTCTTCATATCAATGATATCGGTTCAACTCCGATAAAGATTATGTTAATAAAAAGAGAAAATCTAAAAGAGAAATATAGGAAGGGATATATATATCTTAATATAAAATTATAAAGTAATATATAAGATAAAAATTATTTATAGAAAGTAAAGAAAGTATAAGAAATAAATAAGAAATGAAAAAAAGATGGAAATAATATTATTAATATTAGGTTCAATAGGATTAAATATAATAGATATTTATATTATGTTAGAAATATTAATTATGGGATGTACTATAAATAGTATATGAATAAGTAATATAAATAATGATATGGTAGGATTATTATATAGTTTAATACAAATAATTATAAGTGGAATAGAATCTGCAATAGGATTATCTATATTAGTTAGTTTTAATAGATTAAGAGGGTCAGATGATATATTAAGAAGTCTATAAAAAAGAGAGAAAATGGTTAATGTAATAGTTTTTTCAACAGTAATAGGTTCATTAATTAGTGGATTTTTAGGAAGATATATAGGAGTAAAATGAAGTAGAAGAATTGTATGTTTATCTGTAATAATGTCATTAGTAGCAACATATATTTTATATTTTGAAGTAATGATTCAAGATAATGAATATAGAAATATAATTATGAGTTGAATTAGTGTAGATTATTTAAATATTGATTGAGGTTTCTTAATTGATAAAGTATCTGTATCTATATTAATACCAGTAGTAACTATATCTTGCTTAGTACATATTTATGCCGTAGTTTATATGGGACATGATCCTCATCAACAAAGATTCTTTAGTTATTTATCATTCTTTACTTTTGGAATGATAGTATTAGTTACTGGGGATAATTTATTAATATTATTCTTAGGTTGAGAATTAATAGGGGTAGCTTCATATTTATTAATATCATTCTGATTTACTCGTATTACTGCAGCTAAATCAGGATTAAATTCATTATTAATGAATAGATTTGGAGATACATTTTTTGTTATAGGATTAGGTTTAATAGTATATTTAGTAGGTAGTTTAAATTTTGATACTTTATTTAGTTTAAATGCTTATTTATCTACTGATATGTTAACAATAATTTTAATTTGTTTATTATTAGGTTGTGCATCTAAAAGTGTACAATTTGGATTACATACTTGATTATTAAATAGTATGGAAGGTCCAACTCCAGTATCATCATTATTACATGCAGCTTGTTTAGTTATAGCAGGTATATATTTATTAGTAAGATGTTCTTATATAATAGAATATAGCCCTGTAGCATTAATAATAATATTAGTATTAGGAGGTATAACAACATTAGTATCAGGATTAATGGCAGTAACAGCTAATGATGTTAAAAGAATAGTAGCATTATCAACAATGAGTCAAGTAGGTATAATGATGTTAGGTGTAGGTATTTCAGCTTATAATTTAGCTATATTCCATGTAATATGTCATAGTTTCTTTAAAGCTTTATTATTTATGTCAGCAGGAGCAATTATACATGCTGTAGCTAATGGATATCAAGATATTCGTACATATGGAGGTTTCTTAAAATTTTTACCTTTAACTTATGTATGTGTATTTATAGCTTCATTATCTTTAATGGCTTTACCCGGATTAACAGGATATTATAGTAAAGATATAATTATTGAAACTTTATATGGTTCATATACTTTTACTGGATATATAATTTATTGATTTGCTTTAAGTTCAGCTGTTTTAACTTCTATTTATTCTATTAGATTAATGTATTATGTATTCTTTAATAGACCTAATGATCCTAAATATATATATATGCATTTAACTGAAAATCCTACATTAATGTATATTCCTATGAGTATATTAGCTTTATTAAGTATTTTTGTAGGATATTTAGCTAAAGATCTTTATTTAGGTTTAGGTACTCCTATTTATAATTATGTATTTATACATCCTAATAATTTAGCAGCTATTGATACTGAATTTAGTTTAAATTCATATATTAAATTATTACCTTTAATATGTTCAGTTATTTTATGTACTATTTTAGTTATTATGTATGAATTATTCTATAATAAATTATTTGTTTATAATCATCATTTATTTAAAACTATATATAGTTTCTTTAATCAAAAATTATATTATGATCAAATATTAAATAATTATGGATTTAGATCTTGATTATATATATCTTATTTATTAAATACTTATATTGATAAAGGAGTTCTTATTTTTTTAGGCCCTTATGGTCTTTCTTCTTTAACCCTATCTATATCTAATTTAGTTAATAAATTAGTATTCTTTAATTTAGGATTAATTATAGAATTAATTTTCTTTTCAATTTTCTTAGCTCTTTTCTTAAATTCTTATACTTTCTTATATTTTGTTATAGCATTTATTATATTTATTTGATTATAATTGTGTTTTATAGTAAAATATTTTAAATATTACTTTTTTTATTTATTTTATAAAAATAGTAAATTATATAAATTTAGAGTCTTTTTATTAATTAATATGCCACAATTAGTACCATTCTTTTTCTTAAACCAATTATTTTATGGTTTCCTTAGTTTATTTATTTTATTAATTATTGTTTCAGTAGTTATTTTACCTTATATCTTAAAATTAGATATAGTTAGATCAATAATAGTAAAATTCTAGTATTTTAAATAAAAACAATTAATTGTTTAAATTATTAAAATACCTTTATTTATAATATTAATTATATTAATTAAATAAGTTATATAAAATCTAAATAATAGATTATATAATAATAGAATATAATTCTAGTAAAAATATATCTATTATGAGTCTATAATTTAAAAGGTTAAAATATTTCTTTGATAAGGAAAATTTAGGTGTTCGAATCATCTTGGACTTATATATATATAAATATATATATATATATATATATTCATAGTAAATGAGATATTATAAATATAAAAAGTTCCCATAGCTTAATCTGGTTAGAGCAATAAATTGAAGCTTTATTGGTAAAAGTTCAAATCTTTTTAGGGACAATAAGAATTAAAAATATAAAATATAATTTATAATTTATAAGAAAAGAATATAAAAAGATATATGAAGAGTAAATATATAATAAGAGAAAAAGAAGTAAAATAATAAAGAGAAAAGAGAGATATCTATATATAAAATAAGGAGAATTAATAATAATATAGACTATCAAGAAAAGAAAATATATAATATGCAATTAGCATTAGCAGGTAAATATATAGGAGCAGGAATAGCTACAATAGGATTATTAGGAGCTGGAATAGGAATAGCTATAGTATTCGCAGCATTAATAAATGGTACATCAAGAAACCCAGGAATAAAAGATACAATATTCCCTTATGCAATTTTAGGATTTGCTTTATCAGAAGCAACAGGATTATTCTGTCTTATGATTTCATTCTTATTATTATATGGAGTTTAATTTTTATAATTTAAGTAATTGAAATATTAAGTTTATTTAATAAACCTTATATTATAAATAAATATTATTTATAATATAATTATTATAGTTCTAATAAAGAAGAAAAAAGAGGATAAAGAGAGAATATAAATAAATTATATAATAATAGAATAAGTCTAAATAGCTTAATTGGTAAAGCGGTATACTGTTAATATATTTGATTTAGGTTCAAGTCCTAATCTAGACTAATAATCTTAAGAAAAAAGAGGATAATATTAATATATATAATATTTAATATATTAAATAAAAAAAGGGATTGATGGCAGAATCTGGTTATTGCGTAATACTTGAGATATTATTACTTTTAAAGTAGTGTAGGTTCAAGTCCTACTTAATCCGAAAATAATATAAAAGGGAAGATCTTCAATGCTGGTAGTTGAAGCTGAACTGTAAACTCAGTGATTTTATATCCTCGTGTGTTCGATTCACACTCTTCTCAGAAAGTTTCAGTAAGAATTATCAGTAAATTATTTAAAAATAAATTAATTAATTAATAATTAATATTAATTATTAATTAATTATACAATTAATATAAATTAATTAATAACGTTTATTCTAAAAAAATAATTTTTAGAAATAAGTAAAAGAGAAAATAATAAATTAAAAGAAAAGAAAGAAAAAAAAGAAGAGATGTATTTAGATTTTAATATATTAGATGTAACATTATTAGGATATTATATATTAATAAGTACAACATCATTTGAATCATTAGGAATATTAATAGGTACAATAATACCTGTAATAACTGAATTATGATTTAATAGTTCACAATTATTTGCAATATTATATACATTAATATATGTAGGAGCAGTAGTAATTTTATTTGTATTTATTTTATCAGTATTAAATAAAAAAGAAGAATATGAATATCAATATAGTAGTCTATTATTAATATTAATAATATTATTCTTAGATGATTTAGATTATAATGATTCAGGAGATTATAATTTAAATAATGTAAATATATTTGATAACTTTAACTTATTAAATATAACTAATAATTCTGATTTAGCAACAATAGGTAATTTATTATTTACTGAATATTCATTTTTATTAGTTATAATTGCTGTAACTTTATTATTAAGTATAATAGGAATAATAGTTATAGTTAAAAGAAATAAAAGTTTAGCTAAATAAATTATATAGCATTAATATAATAAATTATAATAATTTAATTTAATAAAAATATTTTATTATTAAATTAAGAGTTTAAGTAAAAATCTATTTAAATAAAATAGAAGAAATAAATTAATTATAAATATTAAATAAGAATTAATAAATAATTAAGAGTAAAATGAAGAATAAGAAAAGAAGAAAAATCATAAGAAGATGAAACTAGTATTAGAATTATTAGAAAGATCAGAATATGTATGATATATATTATTATTTATATTAGGAGTATTATTAGGAGTAGCATATTTAACAGTAGCAGAACGGAAAACTATGGGTTATATGCAAAGAAGATTAGGACCAAATGCGGTAGGATATTATGGAGTATTAATGGCTTTTGCTGATGCATTAAAATTATTAGTAAAAGAAATAATAGTAATACGTAATGGAGAATGAGTATATATGGTAGGAGCACCTTTAATAACATTATTTGCAGTATTATTAAGTTTAAGTGTAATACCATTTGATACAGGTTTAGGTATATTAGAAGGAGAATATTCAATAATATTTTTATTAGGGACAGGTTCATTAGGAATATTAGGTACAGTAATAGCTGGATGAATGTCAAATAGTAAATATACTGTTTTAGCTTCAGTAAGAACTACTGCTCAATTAATTAGTTATGAATTAATTTTAACTACAGTAGTATTTATAATGGTATTATTAGTTAATTCATTAAATATAGAAACAATTATAGATAGTCAAGTTTATATAAATTATGTAATACCACTATTACCTTTAGCTTTAATTTATTTTATAGGGGCCTTAGCTGAAAATGCTAGACCTCCATTTGATAATATAGAAGCTGAATCTGAATTAGTATCAGGGCATATGACAGAATTATCTGCCTCACCTTTTGTTATATTCTTCTTAAGTGAATATACATCTATGGTATTAATGTCAATGTTAACTTCAATATTCTTTTTTGGAGGATATTTATCTTGACCTTTTGATATTAATAAATTATTTTTCTTAGATACTTTATCTTTTAATAATTGATATTGATTATTAGAAGGTTTATTATTTAGTTCAGTTTTTGTTATTAAAACTAATTTCTTTTTATTTACATATATTTGAGTAAGAGCTTCATTCCCTAGATTAAGATTTGATTTATTAATCTTATTCTGTTGATATGTTCTTTTACCACTTCTATTCGCTTTCTGTTTATTTATTCCTTGTTTATTATATTCATTTGATTCATTAACTTTAATCGTTTAATCGTTTAATCGTTTAATCGTTTAATCGTTTAATCATTTAATCATTTATTAATAATTAATAAATCCTTTATTTATATATAAATAATTAATTTTATAAAAAGAAGAAATAAGAATAAAGAAAAGAGTATTATAATAATATAATAAGTATAATAAGGGGTTATAGTTTAATGGTAGGACAATTGCTTTGCAAGCAATTAGTTTAGGTTCAAATCCTGATAACTCCAAATATATTTAAAGGTTCTGTAGCTTAATTGGTTTAAGTATCATTTTGTCACAATGAAGGTTGCCTGTTCGAATCAGGTCAGAATCGTAATAAAATAATATAATTATTATTATATTTAAATTTATATATAATATAAGGAAATTTAATCATTGGTAAGATATGTTATTTGCTATATAATTGAAGAAATTCTGTGTAGGTTCAATTCCTACAGTTTCCGCGAAGAATATTAATGTAAGATTTACCTTTAATTTAAGAGGTTAAAATATTAAATTACGGATTTAAATATATTGGTTCAATTCCAATAAGGTAATAAGTATAAAAATTTAAAGAGGGATAAAAAAATAAATGATTATGGCGAAATAGGTAAACGCGGTTAGTTTAGGTCTAATTTTTATATTGGTTCAATTCCAATTAATCATAAGCATAGAAAAGAATAAAAAGGAATATTTGAGTATGAGGAGATATAATATATGTAAGAGTCTATAAATAGATAGTAGTATAGGGATAAAGAATATTATAAGTAAAAGATATGTAATATATATCTTAATAAAAGAAGAAAATGAAAAATTTAATATTAGTAAATTTTTATGGGATTATAGGAATAATAGGTTTATGTAGAAATAAATTAATTTCTTTAAGACAAAATAAAAATGTTATAGGTAAAGGAGTATTAATATTATGTATAATAAGTTTATATATAGTAATAAATGAATTAAAAGAAATAAATATAAATGATTATGGATATTTAAGAGTATGTAATGTATTAAATATAGATTTTGGATATGATGGTATAGGATTAGTTTTTATAATTTTAACTATATATTTAGGTATAATAAGTATAATATCAAATTGAGAAAATATAGTTTCAAAAAAAGAAACATATATGATATTATTAATGTCATTAATTATATTAATGGGATTAAATTTTATATGTTTAGATTTAATTAGTTTTTATATTTTATTTGAAAGTACATTAATCCCATTATATTTAATGATAGGGATATATGGAGGATCAAATAAAAATAAAGCAGCTTATTATGTATTAATTTATACTTTATGTAGTTCATTATTTATGCTATTAGCAATAGTAATGATATATGTATTATATAATAATGTAGATTTTGTAACTATAAATAGTAAAATAATATCTATGGAATTACAAAGTGTATTATTAATAGGTTTAATGATAGGTTTAGGGGTTAAAACTCCATTAGTACCAATACATACTTGATTACCTACTGTACATTCAGAATCACCTTTAGGGGGATCAATATTATTAGCAGGAATAATTTTAAAATTAGCTATTTATGGTATAATTAGAATACTATTATCAAATATATCTGAAATATCATTATTATATGCTCCTATTTTATATGTTATAGGAATTATAACAATAATTTATAGTAGTTTAGTTACTTTAAGTCAAACTGATTTAAAAGTTATAATTGCATATAGTTCAATTAGCCATTTAGGTGTTTGTATATTAGGTATTTTCTCTAATAATTTATTAGGTATTGTAGGTTCTCTTATTTTATGTTTAGCTCATGGATTTGTTTCACCTGCTTTATTTATTTTAATGGGAGGTGTATTATATGATAGATATCATAATAGAGTTTTATTTTATTATCAAGGTTTAACTCAATTTATGCCTATATTTGCTGTATATTTAGTATTCTTTAGTTTCTGTAATACTGGAACTCCTTTAAGTTATAATTTTGTAGGGGAATTCTTATGTATTTCAGGGGCTATTATTAAACATCCAATAATAGGTGCTTTTACTGCCGCTTCAGTTATTTTATCAGCTTGTTATCAATTTAAATTAACTAATAAATTAACTTCAGGTGCTTTCTCTAAATATTTACATGTTACTTATGATTTATTATATAGAGAACATTTTATTTTATTATTTTTAGCTATTCCTACTTTAATTTTAGGTATTGCTCCAAATGTTATTAGTAATATTCTTTATTTATCTTCAAATGCTTTAATTTATTCAATAGTTGTTTAATAATAATTATTATTAATTTGTATAAAACTCTTTTTTTATTTAATTTATTAAATATTATATTATAAGTATAATTTTCGATAAATAAATAGAATATATAATAATATATATATATTTCTCTTGTTTAGGGTTGATGGTCAACAAATTAATTGCAAATTAATTTTTTATGAGTTCAATTCTCATCTAAGCATATATATTATATAGAATGTAAAGGTCATTGTGGTGGAATTGGTAGTCACAATACACTTAAAATGTATTGCTTTTATAAGCGTATAAGTTCAAGTCTTATCAATGACAATCAGATAGAAAATAATAATATATATGTAAAGTGTTTATAATAATAAGAATGATTAATATAATAATATATATAATGAGTCGTAGACTAATAGGTAAGTCACTGGCATTTGGGGCAAGTTTATAATAGTTCGAATCTATTCGATTCAAAAAAGAGATTGATGTATTATAATTTTATTAAAAAAAGGATAAGGGGAAAGTAGTTTAAATGGTAAAACGTTTGACTTTTAATCAATTTATATTCGGTTCAAGTCCGATCTTTCCTAGAAAAATATCTAAAGAGGGATACTATATAAAGTATGTTTAATAGAAAAGATGATAAGTAAAATGGTAAATGTAATTTAATTGGTTAAAATGAATACTTGTGGCGTATTTTTTCTGAGTTCAAGTCTCAGTGTTTACCCTTAATTATTTATGAATTTGAATATTTTTATAAGTATAATTAAAAGAAGTTAATATAGTTTAATTGGTTAAAACGATTGTCTCATATGCAGTAGATGTTAAGTTCGAGTCTTGCTATTAATAAATAATTATAATTGATATAATGATTAAATGGAATTTAACAAAATAATTAAAAGAGAAGTTTGAGAGAGTGAATAAATTAATAATTTAAAATAAATATTAAAATGAAAAGAAGAAAAATGAAAAATATAAATAAATGAATAAAGAAAGAATTATGAGAATAATAAGAGGAGTTATAATAAGAGAATTTGAAAGAGAAGAAATAGGGATAGAAGGAATCAAAAGAGAAATAAGAGGAATAATAAGATTAATTGAAATAAGAATAAAAGAAGCTATAAATAAAGAAATTAGTAAACGTATTATATGAGTTAAACGTATAAATAATTTAGAAAGAGTAAATCATATAAATGATTTTAAATTAATAAGTTATAAATATAATAAAAATGAATTAACAAAAAAAACTATAATAAGTAAATTAATAATAAGATTATTAGAAAATATATTAACAGGAATAAGATATAGAACTGAAGATGAATATAAATTAAAAAGAATTGAAAATCCTATAATAATAAGTAGACCTGTAATAAAAGAAAGTTTATCTAGAGTTCAAATTTTATTTTATTATAATTTACCTAATTATAAAAGTTATAATTGATATAATAGATTAGTGAAATATATGAATATAGATAATAATAATGATATAAAATATTTAAAAAATAATATAAAAATTAATAGTAAAATTAATAATTTAAAATTATTAAATAATAAATTAAATATAAATATATATGATGATGTATTATTTATGAGAAATAATAATAAATTAAATAATAATATAAATAAATGAATTATTAGAAATAATTTAACTTTATTAAATAGTTCAAATTTATTAAAAAGATTAAATACATTAATAAAATTTAATGAATTAAAAAGTATAAAATCAAATAATATTAAAAATAATATAGCTAATATATATACTAATAAAGTATTAATTAATTTAATAAATAATAATTCAATATTAACAAATAATAATCTAATTTATAATAATTTATCTTCAATTTTATCTAATTTAAATGTATTAATAAATAATAAAATAAATAAAGTAAATAATAAATTAATAATAAATAGTTTAAAAGAAATAATAAATAATATATATTTAGATAATAATAAAATAAATAAATTAAGTATAATTAATAATGATATATTATTAGAAAAAAAAGATATTAATAAAGGAATAAGAGGATATCATACAATGGAAGAAAAAGATGAAATGAGAATAAATTTATTAGAAAGAATAAGAAGAATAAATGAAGAAGGTAAAGAAAGAAATTTAAATAAAATATATGAAGAACAATTAGATGTATTAGATAAAAGAGGATTAATAAGTAAAGAAATATTAAATAAAGACGAAATTAATAAAGAAAAAGGAGGAAAAGAATTAAAATATATAATATGATCAGTAGATAAATTATTAGGTAATTTAAATAGTGAAAAAGGAATGAATAAAGAATTTATTTCAAATAAATTAAATATAATATTATCTAAATATTTTAATAATAAAGAAATAGAAATAAAACCAATTCAATTAAAATATGAATTTAATAATAGTGAAATATTAATAAAATTAAATAGAAGAGGAGTATCAAAAAGAACAAGAACAATCTCTCGTATATTTAGATTTAGATTAAATAAAAGAATTAGATTATTAAATGAAAAAATAATTTTAGAAAATGAAATTAAAAATAGAAATAATATAAATTTAAGATTAGAAAATGATATATTACATATATCAAATAATATAAAAAATATGTTAATAGAATCTTCAGTTAATAATAAATTAAATAATAATTTAAATTGATCTTATAATGATATTAAAGATTATTATTCTAATAAAAAAGATTTAAATAATAATTTAAAATATAAAAATTTAATAGGATGATCTTTATTAATTAAAGGAAAAATAGGATTAAGAAAAGGTAAAAATAGATCTAATAGATTATTAATTTCTAAAGGGTCTTTTAAAAATATTTTATTAAATAGAGGATTATCTAAAGATAGACTTAGATTAAATTATATTAGTAATAATCAAATAAAATCTTATTTAGATAAACATACAGATAATGGTAAATTAGGTATTAATATGACTTTAAATATAATTTAATTAATAGAAAGATAGCTTTTTTTATTGTAAAAAATAAATTTTAATAAAACCTTTTTTTAGTAAAAATTAAGTATAAATGAAAATAAAATATTATAGGAAAAAGGAGAGGAAAAAAGAAAAAGAAATAGGGAGGAAAAAGAATATATAATAATATTAAATAATGGAAAATCATAAAGAGAAAGAATATATTGTAAGGTAGGGAAATATATAATTAAAAGAAAAGAGGTAGATAGATATAAGAAATGTATATTAAACAAAATGGAAAGTTAATATAAAAAAACAGATAGAGACCGAATGGTTAGGTGCTTTTTTTGGGTAGAAGAAATAGTTAGTTCGATTCTAGCCTATCTGAGGAATATAAGCTCCTTTAGTTTAATAGGTTAAAACATATTACTTCTAATAATATAATTAACGTTCAATTCGTTAAAGGAGTGTAGAAAGGAAATAGAAAGGAATTTAGTTAAAAGGTATAACATCAGATTTACACTCTTAAATTAATGGTTCAATCCCATTAGTTCCTAAAAGAAATAGAAATAAAAGAAGAAGAAAAAGATTATATAATAATAATAAAGAATTTAATAAAAAAGAGAGTATGATGTCGGCTCAGATTAAACGTTATCTAAGGACTTGATACATGCGAATCGAACGATTATAATATAAAAGACTGAAAAAGTAGAGAGAGATTATAATAGTGATAAAAAGGTGAGTAATATATTGAAATGAGAACTATTAATAATTTTGAGAGAAAATTATAAAGAGTATATTTTATATACAGAATAAATAATATTAATGAGAGTTAATATAAGTTAATAGTCAAGTCAATATTGGAATAGGTAGTAGGTGACATAAAGGGAATACCTAGCCAAGGATCCATAGTTAATAATGAGAGTTATAATAACCACATTGATTTTGAAAAAGATCAATATAAAAGATGTAATATATTTAAGGATATATTATATATAATACAGCAGTAGGGAATATTAGACAATGATTGAAAGATTGATCTAGTTACTTAGAGAGATGAAGATTATAAAACTAAAGAAGGAGAATAAGAATGAAGAATATAAAATCAAGGTATATATTAGAAAGAAAGAATGATAATAATATATAAAGAAGTCTTAACAAAAATTAGTGCCAGCAGTTGCGGCTAAACTAAGGAGGCGAACGTTAATCATTAAAGGCTTAAAGGATCCGTAGAACGATATAAATAAATATAATAGAGTTAAATAAGAAAAAGAATGAATAATTATTATGAGAGATGAAATGTAATGATAATAATTAGACGGCCAAGAGTGAAAATAGAATTTGATATTTAACTGACGTTGAGGGATGAAGGCATGAGTAGTAAACCGGATTAGATACCCGAGTAATTCATGCAGTAAACGATGAATACTAAGAAAGAAAGCGAAGGCAAAGTATTCCGCCAGGTAAGTATATTCGCAAGAATGAAATCCAAGACAATAGACGGTTACAGGTGTAGGCAGTGGATTGTGTTTTTTAATTCGATAATCCCCGAGAAATCTTACCATTATTTGAATAATAAAAAGAAGAAATTGTTTTTATAACAAATGTTACATCGTTGTTTAAAGTCTGTGCTTTAAGGTTATGATTAACTTCATAAACAGACAAAATTCCATATATATAAATGAGAATATATATATATATTTTTTTATTTAAGATAAAAGATATTATAATGGAACTACAACAAATCATGATGACTTTAATATAATGGGCTAAAGACGCAATACAAAATATTTAATAAAATTAAATTAAATAATAATAAATTAAATTAATAATAAAATAAATATACCAAATATATCTATATAGATATATATAATGTGAATTAATATCTGAAATTCGATATTATGAAAAAGGAATTGCTAGTAATCATAATTCATTAAGTTATGGTGAAATTCATCCCTGTTTCGTACTAATTACTCATCATTCGCTGGAAAGGGCTATAATTAAAAAATATTATATATTTATATTTATATTTCATAAATATTATAATATATTTATATTATATTCTCAATTATTAACTAACCAGTGAGAAGTTGAAATACAGTTATCGTTGAGGAATCAGCGGTGGGTTGTCTAAATAACTTTTTATGTCATATTATTCTTTAATTTAAATATTAAAAGGTCCGTAGTTTAACGGTAAAACAATAGCCTTCAAAGCTAGATTTAAGAGTTCAAATCTTTTTGGACCTGTTTATTCATTACCTTTAATTAGAATAATAAGTTAAATATTTAAATAATTAATATTTAATAAGAATTAATTGAATAAATAAAAATTAAATAGATGTCTAATAATAATTATTAATTAAATGATTAATAATTATTATTAAGAAAAAGATAGAAAATTATATATATATAAATATATAAGAAAAAAAGAATTAAATAAAATGGTAGCAGAAAGAAAAACACATCCATATTTAAGTTTAATGAATAGTTATTTAATAGATTCACCTCAACCAAGTTCAATTAGTTATTGATATAATTTAGGTAGTTTATTAGGATTATGTTTAGTAATACAAATATGTTCAGGATTATTTTTAGCAATGCATTATTGTTCAGATATAACATTAGCTTTTGATTCAGTAGAACATATTATGAGAGATGTTAATTATGGTTGATTAATAAGATATTTACATGCTACAGGAGCTTCATTCTTCTTTGTATGTATATATTTACATATTGGTAAAGCTATTTATTATGGATCATATAGAAAACCAAGAACATTAGTTTGAGTAATAGGAGTAATAATTTTAATAGCAACAATGGCAACAGGATTCTTAGGATATTGTTTAGTTTATGGACAAATGTCTCATTGAGGTAAAAAATTAATAGTTGCCTCAAATATATTTAGATTATATTCTACTTATATAATACAAAATAAATGTTTATATCGTAAAGATATAAATAATTATAATGGTCCTTTAAATAAAAATATATTATCCATAATATATGGATCATTATTAGGAGATGGGTTTGCTGAAAAAAGAAAAGGAGGTAAAGGTACAAGAATTTGCTTTTATCAAGAAGGAAGTCATACTGATTATTTATTATATTTACATAGTTTAATTGCTAATTTAGGTTATTGTAATACAAAATTACCTAAAATTAGTACCCGTTTGGGAAAACAAGGAAAAATAAGAAGTATTATAAGATTTAATACTTGAACTTATGAATCTTTTAATTGAATATATAATGAATGATATGATAATAAAATAAAAAGAATACCTTTATCATTAAAAGATTATTTTACACCATTAACATTAGCAATATGAATAATGGATGATGGATGTAAATCAGGAAAAGGATTAAAATTATCAACTAATTCATTTAAATATAATGAATTATTATTTTTAATTAAATTATTTTATGATAAATATGATATAAAAGTAAGTATAGTAAAAACTGGAGTATATAATCAGTATGATCTTTATATTTGAAAAGAATCAATACCTAAACTTTTTAATTTAGTTAAACCATATATTATACCTAGTATGAAATATAAAATAAATATATAGTATTATTTTTATTTTTATAAATAAAATATATTTATGTAATTTATAATAAAAAATAAATATTTTATATCTAAAAAGATATAAAGAAAATAATGCGATATTATTGAAAACAGGTCAAAGTTATATGTTAAGTAATAAGACCGTGGGTAAATTATATTATCCCGACAGAATGGCTCAATAATAGGTGTCTGAAATGATGCTTAATGTTCATTCGGATATAATAAATAAATAATTAATAATTATTTATTTTATAAGACTTATCTATTTATTAATAATAATATTATTATTAATAAACTTAAAAAAGATAAATATATTTATTAGATAAGAACATAGTTTAATTTATATTAACAAAATTTATATAAGAATAGATTAAATTATAATATTGGCTACAGTAATTACTAATTTATTCTCAGCTATCCCTTGAGTAGGAAATGATATAGTACAATTTATTTGAGGAGGTTTCTCTGTATCTAATCCTACAATACATAGATTCTTTGCTTTCCATTTTGTATTACCATTTATATTAGCTGCATTAGTTGTATTACATTTCTTAGCTTTACATACTCATGGATCATCAAATCCATTAGGAATAACAGGTAATATAGATAGAATAGCATTCCATCCTTATTTCTCATTTAAAGATTTAATAACTGTATTTTTCTTAGTATTAATAATATGTTTATTTGTATTCTTCTCACCTAATACTTTAGGACATCCAAATAATTATATACCTGGTAATCCTATGGTTACTCCAGCTTCTATTGTACCAGAATGATATTTCTTACCTTTCTATGCAATATTACGTTCAATACCTAATAAATTAGGAGGAGTTGTAGGAATGTTTAGTGCTTTATTAATATTATTATTCTTACCTTTATTAGATAGAAGTTTATATAGAGGTTTAGCTTTTAAACCTTTATCTAAATTCTTCTTCTGATTATTTGTTTTTAACTTTATCTTATTAGGTAATATAGGACATTTACATGTTGAAGTACCTTTTATTAATTTAGGTATCTATTGTACTATAGCTTACTTCTCTTATTTCTTAATAATAGTTCCAACTATATCTACATTAGAAAATATATTATTCTATTTAGGTAGATCTAATAAATAAGTTAAATATTTAAATAATTAATATCTAATTAAATAATCTTTGTTTATTAAAGAATCTTTTTTTTTTATAATTATATTATTAATAATAATTATATAATAATATAATATATATTTATATAAATAATATATATATTATATATAAAAAAGTACAGATGTTATTATCATCAATATTAGTATTAACAGTATTAACAAGTATAATAAAAAGAAACAATGAATATAAAAAATGAGTAAATAGAATAGGTTTATTAATATTAATATATGTATTAGGAATAAATTTAAGTATAAATAATGTTGAAGATCTAGTAATAGGATATAATATTTATAATAATATGTTAATGATAAATAATGTAAGTAATTATATGATTAATGTAGTATTAATTATAGGTATAATTTATATGTTAATATTATCATATAATATTAGTACAGTAAAAGAAATAGATAGATTAATAGAAATGAAAGAATGATTATGTTTATTAGTAATATTTAATATATTAGGTTTAGTATTATTAATGATAGTAAATGATTTAATAATGTTATTTGTAATAATAGAATTACAATCATATTCATTATATTTAATAACATCAGTTTATAATGAATCAAGTAATTCTATTAAAAGTGGATTATACTACTTTATAGTAGGTAGTTTAGGTTCTTTTATAATATTAGATGGTACAGTTTCTATCTATGAAGAAATAGGATTAACAAATATTGAATATATAATATTATATTTAGATAATATAAGTTTATATGATATATTAATAATATTATTTGGATTATTTATAAAAATAGGATTAGCTCCATTTTATAATTATTCAATAGTAATATATACTTTATCTCCTACAATAATAACAAATTATATAAGTTTAATGCCTAAATTAAGTATATTAACCTTAATATTAAATTTAGTTAATATAATTAATTTAATACATAGTAGTATAAATAGTAATATTATTTTAATAATAAGTGTAGTAATATTCTTATCAATGATGATAGGAGCTATGGGAGGTTTAAATTCTATAAGAATAAAAACTTTATTAGCTTATAGTAGTTTATTAAATGTAAGTTATATGTTATTAGCTATTATTTCAAATAATAATTATTCAATAATAGCTTATTTATTCTATATATTACAATATTCAATAACACATATGAATATATTTAGTATAATATTATTAATACCTTTATATAGTAATTTATATTTATATAATTCTGGAGTTAAAAAAGAACATACATTTACAGTAATGATAAGTAAATATTCACCAGTTGAATATATAAGTCAATTTAAAATGTTATTAAATAAAAATACTTGTTTATGTATTTGTTTATGTATATCATTCTTCTCTTTAATAGGAGTACCTCCTCTAAGTGGTTTCTATGGTAAATTATTAGTATTTATGGCCGCTTTAAGTAATGGATTTGTATTTTTATCAATATTATTAGTTATAGCTAGTTCAATATCAGCTTATTATTATGGTAATGTAATAAGAGAATTATGTTCTGATATATTAAATAATTTTAATCTATTTAAATATAGAGTATTAAGTTATAGTAATTTATTATCTTTAAATAATTTATCATCAAATTTAATTAATAAATTTAATTTATCATATTATGATGATAAATCTAATGGGGATAATAGTATTATTTATATTAATAATAATATTAGTTATTTAATTAGTGTTTTAACATTAATAATTATATTAATCGTATTAGAATATGATAATATTATAGGAGGGACATATTTAGTTTTATTAGGTTGTTATTTAAATGTTCCAAGATATATTTAATTGATTTTTAATTTTAATAGGTATAGTAGGTATAGTTTTATTAGCTATAAACTTCTTATTAGTAGAAAGTCCTAAAATGGATGAAAATATAGGTAATAGTTTAGATTATTTAGAAAAAAGTAATCCTTTTGAATGTGGTTTTGATAGTTTTAGACAAAGTACTAATCCAGTTCCTATACCTTTTATTTTAATAGCTCTTTTATTCTTACCTTTTGATTTAGAAGTTTCTTCTATGTTACCTTATATTGTTTCTAGTTATTCTATAGGTTTATATGGTTTAATTTTCTTTATTATTTTCTTATTAATTTTAGTTGTAGGATTTGCTTTTGAATTAAATTGTAAAGCTATAGCTTTATTTAAATTTGTACCCAAAACATCAAATAAATCTATGACAGTTTATCTTTAATTAATTAATTATAAAATAATATTTATAATTAATTATTTAATCTTTATTTATTATGATTAATCTTTTTTTTATTTAATATTTATAATAATATTTATTATAATATAAATATATAATAATAATATATAATTAGAGATAAAGAATAAAAGTAGAGAGAAAATTAATTTTTAATATTAATTAAAAAATAATAATTTATATTTATAAATATAAAAGATTAATATATATTATATTAAATGATATAAGATATTTATATATAATATATATATATAGAGAATGAAATGGCTAAAACAAGTTCATTTTCACAATGAGTAAATAGATGATTATTTAGTACAAATGCTAAAGATATTGCCTTTTTATACTTTATATTCTCATTATTCTGTGGAGTACTAGGATCAGTATTTTCATTAGTAATGAGATTAGAATTAGCTGCACCTGGGGAACAATTATTATTAGGGGACCATCAATTATATAATGTACTAGTAACAGCACATTCAGTTTTAATGGTATTCTTTTTAATAATGCCAGTAACAATGGGATTCTTCGGTAAAGAGAATAAAAATAAATTATCAACTTTAAATAATAATAATAATAATAATAATTATAATAAATTAGGACCTTATTTAGCCGGATTAATAGAAGGAGATGGGTCAATATTTATATCAAATAATCAAAATAGAAATAGATATAGTCCAAAAATATATATAGTATTTAATTTAAAAGATAAAGGATTTGCGGAATATTTATGTAAAATATTAGATATAGGGCAAATAGAAGATAAATCAAAAAAAGGGAATTATATATTATGAACAATTACTACAATAGAAGATGTATATAAATTAATTAATTTAGTAAATGGATATTTTAGAACACCTAAACATGAAGCTTTAATAAAAGCGATAGATTGAATAAATAATTATATAAAAGAATCAAAAAGATTAAAATATGATTTAAAAAATCCTTTAATGGTTTATAATAAAAATAAAAGAGAAGAAATTTTATCTAAAATAAGTTTAATACCTGTATTAGGATTAGATAATAGTAAATTAGGATCAAATGGATGATTAGCAGGATTTACGGATGCTGATGGTAACTTTTCAATAAGTTTATCATTAAATAGTAAAAAACATAATCCTAGAATTAATTTAAGTTATAGATTAGAAATAACTAAAGTATATAAAAATCATAATACTTATATTTCAACATATAATATATTAATGAAAATAGCTACACTATTTAATACAGGATTATATAGTAGAGAAAGAAAAGAAAAATTAATAAATCAAGATAGAATAAAAGTATATGGATCATATATAGTTTCAGTAAATAGTGTACAAAATTTATTAAAAGTAAAAGAATATTTTAATAAATATCCATTATTATCATCTAAATATTTAGATTATAAAGATTGAGAATTAATGTTAGATACAATTAAATTATATAATTCAAGTACAAATATTAAATGTGTAAAATTAGGGAAAAGATTAAGATTAAATTATAATAGTACTAGAAAAGATATAACTTGAGATTATTTAAAAGGGAATATAATTAATTATAAATAAGTAAGATAAATTATTATTATAATTATTAGCATATATTAATATGCTAGTAATAAAAAGGATATATATTTTTATAAATAATTGCCGTTATATATCGTGAGATATATAATAATAACACTACTATATTCTGGAAAATCCTAAAGCTTTATAAAATTATATGAAATATATTATAATATATGAAGAATATATTAGTTAATATAAAATAAGTATAATTAATGAAAAAAGAATAAAGATATAACAATGGATGATCAGTAGGAAACCAATATATATCTATAAGATATATTAGTAGGATCCTCAGAGACTACACGTAGTGAATCTGAGAAAATCAGATTAAGATATAGTCCAATCATAAATAGAAATATTTATGAAATAAATGAATTATTTAGTTCCATTAATGATTGGAGCAAGTGATATGTCATTTGCTAGATTAAATAATGTAGCTTTCTGATTATATCCCCCAGCTTTAGTAATATTAATAGCTAGTGCTTTAATAGAAGAAGGACCAGGAACAGGTTGAACAGTTAAAGAGATAAGCTGTTATAAAATACTATTTGATGCGGGAAACGCCTGAGATATAAGATTAAAATATTATATCTATTTAATAAATTACTCATTTAAATATAATGAAAGAAATTATATACAAAAAATAGTAAAAAGATTTATTATTATAGGTCAATCCGCCTGTATATATCGTTATATACATCAGAGACTAAATATAGTAAGACCTTTAATGAAATTATCAACTTTAAATTTATTAGAACATAATAAATTATTAAAACCAAATAATACACCATTAAATTTTAATGAATGATTAGTAGGATTAACTGATGGAGATGGAACATTTAATATATTTATAACTAAAGATAATAAAAAAATATGTTTTATGTTTAAAATATCTCAATCAATATATAATACTCAATTAATTTATAAAATAAAAAAAGAATTAGGAAGAGGAAGAGTAACAAAATCCTCATCAATGATATCTTTTGTTATAAGTAAAAAGAAAGATTTATTAGAATATATATTTCCAATATTTGATAATTATCCTTTATTAAGTAGTAAAAGATATAATTATTTATTATTTAAAAAAAGTTTAATAATAAGTAATAGACAAGATTTAACTATAGAACAAAAAGTAAAACTAATAAAAGAGATAAAAGATAAAAAAATACCTAAAGATTATATATCTGATGCATGAAATAATTTGGATTATAAAGATATAAATTCTGAAAATGATGTGAATAAAATTATGACAAGATCCTGAATAGTAGGATTTATAGAAGCTGAAGGAAGTTTTTATTTAGTAATAAAAAGTCATAATCCTTTACGTATAATTCATGGATTTGGTATAACTCAAAAATTAGATCCAATATTACTTTATAGTTTAAAATATATACTTCATATACCAACTAAAGTAAGATTTAGACAAGTAAAAACAGGGGAATATTATATATTAGATACTACTAATAGTAAATCGATAGAATATATAATATCTTATTTTATATATAAAGATTCAAAAAATCTAATGAAAGGGATAAAAAGTTTAGAATTTGTTTTATGAAAAAGAAGTTATTATAAATATAAAGGAAATACAAAAAAATTAATGGTAATAAGAAATTTAATAAGAAAATTAAGAAAAGAAAGATAATTTTAATTAATGTTAACGATTATTTAATTTTAATTAAATAGAGTCTAAGAGATAGTCCAAACAATTATGAAAATAATTGATTAATAAGAAAGTTATCCACCACTATCAGGAATACAATCACATAGCGGACCTTCAATAGATTTAGCTATATTTGCATTACATTTAACATCTATATCATCAATATTAAGTTCAATAAACTTCTTAACTACAATAATAAATATGCGTACTTTAGGTATGACAATGACTAAATTACCATTATTTGTTTGATCAGTAATATTTACAGCCGTATTATTAATAATAACATTACCTGTATTATCAGCAGGAATAACTTTATTATTATTAGACCGTAACTTTAATACATCATTCTATGAACCAGCAGGAGGGGGAGATCCAATATTATACCAACATTTATATTGATTCTTTGGACATCCTGAAGTTTATATTTTAATTTTACCAGTATTTGGAATAATATCACATGTTTTAAGTAATTATGCTAAAAAACCTATATTTGGTAAATTAGGAATGATATATGCTATGGGATCAATAGGTTTCTTAGGATTATTAGTATGAAGCCACCATATGTATGTAGTAGGATTAGATGTAGATACAAGAGCTTACTTTACATCAGCAACAATGGTAATTGCAGTACCTACAGGTATTAAAATATTTAGTTGATTAAACCAAAACCCTTTAGTAAGGTTTATTATGCTGATCAACAAATATATATATATATGTATATTTTTAATTTGTTTAAATTCAAATAATTTAAAATTTAATTATCCTGAATTTAAATTATTTAATGGGGATAAATCTACATTGTATGAGATATTTCCTCGTTCAAATAAAATATATATGAGACCAAATAATATTTGTAAAGATATAGTAATATATGGATCTAATTTAGAAAATAATGTAAATTTAAAAAAATATACATCAATAGTAAGTTATATGATAAATATACCTCATAATTTAATAGGTATGATCGTAGGAATATTATTAACAGATGGATATATTCAATTAAATTTTAGTAAAAATAAAAGAAAACATGAAAATGTTTATACTGAAATAAATGGAAGATTATGTTTAAAACAATCGATAAAACATTCTGAATATTTATTATATGTGTTTAGTAAATTATCACATTATTGTATAAGAATGCCTTGAGTAAGACCTGCTTATTTAAAAGGGAAAAAATTCTATTCTATAGAATTTATGACAAGAGCATTACCTTGTATGACTTTATTAAGATATAAATTTTATAATGGTAGAATAAAAATAATACCAGAAGATTTATATGATATGATAAATTATGAAAGTTTAGCACATATGATAATGTGCGATGGAAGTTTATCTAGGGGTAAAGGAATAATTTTAAATTTACAAAATTTTACATTAAAAGAATTAATATTTTTAATAAATATATTGTATATAAAATTTAATATAAATAGTACTATACATAAAAGTAGAAATAGATATGTTATCTATATTAAAACAGAATCAGTAATTAGAATGTATCCATATATTAAACCATATATAGTAGATAGTATGAAATATAAAATATCTAAAAAAATAAGAGAATTAAAAAAATAATATATATATATACAAAGGGCAAATTAGGGGGAACTCCTATTATGAGAAATAATGAATTATAATAGGACAATCGCCTAGCTAAATCATGTATTGGAAACATTCATGTAAAAGTGTAGAGATTAGATGCTCTTTAATTATCTAAGTTAATAAATATGATAATTTAAGGTATAATCCAACAGTGTCAGTAATGATTTGAAACGATCTTTCAAGAGAAATATAAAAAATATATTTTTTACAATAATTTAAACAACTAATAAAATGGATCTGAGATGATCAAGTTTAAAACAAGAGCAACTTTATATGGAGGATCTATAAGATTTACTACACCAATGTTATATGCATTAGCTTTCTTATTTATATTTACAGTAGGAGGATGTTCAGGAGTATTATTATCAAATGCTAGTTTAGATGTAGCATTCCATGATACATACTTTGTAGTAGGTCACTTCCATTATGTATTATCATTAGGAGTAGTTTATGGAGTATTCGCTGGATATTACTTCTGATCACCTATGATGACTGGATTATATTATAATCCAACAATAGCAAGTATTCAATTCTGAATGTTATTTATAGGAACTAATATAACATTCTTCCCAATGCATTTCTTAGGAATGAATGGAATGCCTCGTCGTATTCCTGATTATCCTGATGCATTTACAGGATTTAATGCTTTATCATCATTAGGATCAGTAATTTCAATGGGTGCTTTATTATTATTCTTATATGTAATATATGATCAATTAATGAGAGGAGTAGCTAATAAAGATTTAACTACAAATTCATTATTAAAAGATCCTGATTTCTTTGAAAGTAATGATACATTTAACCATAATGAAGTTAAATCTTATACAGTAGAATGATTATTAACTTATCCACCAATGGCTCATACATATAATACATTAGCTGTACAATCTTAATAAAATAATAATTTATAATAAATTATTATTTATTTAATAAAATTAGCCTTTTTTATAGCTATAAATATAATTTATATTAAAATAAATTTTGATATTAAATTATATAATAAGTATAAAAAGATTAAGAAGGATAAATGCAAGAGCATAATATTTATTATTAAAAATAATTAAAAGGAGAGAGGATAATAAAGAAAAGAAAGAAAAAAAGAAAATGATAACATTTATAAGTTCACCATTAGATCAATTTGCATTAAATACATTTATAGGAGTAAATTCACCAATAATGGATTTAAGTGCATTAGATTTTACAACATTTAGTTTATATGGAGTAATAGTAATAATAACAATATTAATAATATTTAGTTTAGGTTTAGATAGAAAATTAGTAATAGGATCAAAATGATTAATAGCAATAGAATCAACAGTAGATACTATAGTAAATATGGTTAAAGGTCAAATAGGGGGTACAGCTTATGGAAGATATGTACCTCTAATATATACATTATTCATGTTTATTTTAGTAGCTAATTTAATAGGAATGATACCTTATAATTTTGCAATAGCAGCAAGTTTAATATTTATAATTTCATTAGGATTTAGTTTATGATTAGGTTATACTATATTAGGATTTTACTTACATAAATGAGAATTCTTTAGTTTATTAGTTCCAGTAGGAACTCCTTTACCTTTAGTACCTTTACTAGTTTTAATAGAATTATTATCTTATTCAGCTAGAGCCGTATCATTAGGTTTAAGATTAGCAGCTAATACTTTATCAGGTCATTTACTTATGGGTATATTAGGTGGATTAACTAAAACATTAATGAGTATTAATGCAATAGCATTTGTTTTAGGTATTATCCCATTAGCTGGAATATTCTGTATAGTTATTTTAGAATTTGCTATAGCTTGTATTCAAGCTTATGTATTCTCTATTTTAACTTCATCATATATTAAAGATAGTGTTTACTTACATGATTAATAATATGTAAATATAGACTTAATTTATTTATATTAGTTAATTTATTTATTAAATGAGAATTCTTTATTTATTTATAATTTATATAAATGTTATATATTAAATATAACATAATTATGAGGGTGAATTTATTATTATATAATAATA